TAGTAAAATGCCTGATTAAAGGGTTATCGTGATAGGATAAATAATGTAATTTTATTACTTTTGCTACATTTAACAGAATTGAACTGTAATCTCAAAATATCAAAAATTTTTGTGCACCTTACACCAAAATATAGAAAAGTAAGCTAATTTTAAGCTATTGGGTTCATACCCCATTTATAGAGTTTAATCTCTCTTCTCTAATGCCCAATAATTCAACCAAAATCCTCTTTTTAATAACATTAATTAGAGGTGTATTAATTTCATTATGTGCTAATTCATGAATAGGAGCATGAATAGGACTTGAAATTAATATACTCTCCTTCATTCCTTTGTTATCTTCCAACAAAAACATATTCTCAACCGAAGCTTCCCTTAAATATTTTCTAATTCAAGCTATTGCATCTTCCACATTACTATTTACAATTTTAATAAAAACAAGAATTATTGAAATATTTTATCTCTATAAAAATAGACCATGAAATAATTTCATAATAATTCCACTATTAATAAAAATAGCTTGTGCCCCATTTCATTGGTGATTACCTTCTGTAATGGAAGGATTATCCTGAATAAATTGCTTTATTATCTTATCCATCCAAAAAATTGCGCCTATGATATTAATTTCCTATTTACTAACTAATAATATTTTCATTCAAATAATAATTATTAGAACAGCAATTATTGGTGCCGTAGGGGGTTTAAATCAAATTTCTTTACGAAAGATTTTAGCATACTCCTCAATTAATCATATTGGATGGATAATTATAACCACTATTATAGGAATTAATTTATGATGGATATATTTCATTATCTACATAATTAACATTATAATAGTAATTACAATAACAACCATAATAAATGTATCCTACATTTCACAAACATTTAATTCAATAAACCAAAAAAAAACAATTAAATTCACAATATTCATTTCAATATTATCTCTGGGAGGATTACCTCCTTTTATCGGATTTTTTCCAAAATGAATTATTATTTATTTTATAGCTCAAAATTTAATAATTACTACATCAATAATCTTAATTATAACCTCTCTATTAACCCTATACTATTATCTTCGAGTAATATACACAACTTTAATAATTTCAAATTCAGAAACTATTTGAACAACTATATTTTATCCAAAATACATTTATTCAAAACTAGTAATATTTTCTTTATCATTAATTATCTTGGGAATATCGACAAGCACTTTATTCATATTTTTGTATTAAGGCTTTAAGTTAAACAAACTAATATCCTTCAAAGTTATAAATAAAGTGCATTATCTTTAAGTCTTAATATTTTATACACCTTTAGAATTGCATTCTAATATCATTTCATGAATACAAGACCTGTAGCAAAAAAGAAAATATTCTCCTTAATAGATTTACAATCCATCACCTTTATCTCAGCCATTTTACTTGCAACGATGATTATTCTCAACAAACCATAAGGATATTGGGACATTGTATTTTATTTTTGGGGCGTGAGCAGGAATACTAGGTACATCATTAAGTATACTAGTCCGAACAGAACTAGGTCAACCAGGATCTTTAATTGGAGATGACCAAATCTATAATGTTATTGTTACAGCCCACGCTTTTATTATAATTTTCTTTATGGTTATACCAATTATAATTGGAGGGTTTGGAAATTGACTAATTCCATTAATATTAGGAGCTCCTGATATAGCTTTTCCACGAATAAATAATATAAGATTTTGGTTATTACCACCTTCAATTATACTATTACTAATTAGAAGAATAGTTGAAAGAGGGGCAGGAACAGGTTGAACAGTTTATCCTCCTTTATCAGCAAGAATTGCTCATGCAGGCCCAGCTGTTGATTTAACAATTTTTTCCTTACATCTTGCTGGTATATCAAGAATTATAGGAGCTGTAAACTTTATTACAACAATAATCAATATAAAACCAATTTATATAAATCAAACTCAAATACCTTTATTTGTTTGATCAGTAGGTATTACAGCACTCCTTCTTCTTCTTTCACTTCCTGTACTAGCTGGAGCAATTACAATATTATTAACAGACCGAAATCTAAATACATCATTTTTTGACCCTGCTGGAGGGGGAGATCCTATTTTATATCAACATTTATTTTGATTTTTTGGACATCCTGAAGTTTATATTTTAATTTTACCAGGATTTGGAATAATTTCTCATGTTATTTCTCATGAAAGAGGAAAAAAAGAAGCTTTTGGTAATTATGGAATAATTTGAGCTATATCAGCCATTGGTTTCTTAGGATTTGTAGTATGAGCTCATCATATATTTACAGTAGGAATAGATGTAGATACTCGAGCTTATTTTACAGGAGCTACTATAATTATTGCGGTACCTACCGGTATCAAAATTTTTAGTTGACTAGCTACAATATATGGCTCAAAAACAATTACCAGTCCGGCATCATTATGAGCTATAGGATTTATTTTTCTTTTTACAGTTGGTGGATTAACAGGAGTAATTTTAGCTAATTCAGCAATTGATATTATTTTACATGATACTTATTATGTTGTTGCACATTTTCACTATGTTTTATCAATAGGAGCTGTATTTGCTATTATAGCTGGATTTATTCATTGATACCCTTTATTTACAGGACTAACATTAAATTCAACATGATTAAAAAGACAATTTTTAATTATATTTGTAGGAGTTAATTTAACATTCTTTCCACAACATTTTTTAGGACTTGCCGGAATACCTCGACGGTATTCTGATTATCCTGATGCATATACATCTTGAAATATTGTATCCTCTATAGGATCAATAATTTCATTTATTGCTGTTCTAATATTTATTTTTATTATATGAGAAAGAGTATCTTCAAATCGAAATATATTATTTTCATCTCATATAAATAGATCTATTGAATGAATACATAATTTTCCTCCAGCAGAACACACTTATAATGAATTAACTATAATTACTAAATAATTTCTAATATGGCAGATTAGTGCAATGGATTTAAGCTCCAAAAATAAAGTTAATGCTATCCTTTTTTTAGAAGTGGCTACTTATGCAAATTTAGGACTTCAAGATAGAGCATCTCCATTAATAGAACAATTAATATATTTTCATGATCATTCCATATTCATTATTATAATAATTGTAATAACAGTAGGATATATAATACTATCATTAATATCTAATAAATTTATAGATCGACATGTCATAGATGGTCAATATTTAGAAATTCTTTGAACTATTGTACCTGCAGTAGTTTTAATTTTTATTGCATTACCCTCATTACGAATTTTATATTTAATTGATGAAAATTCTGACCCATTATTAACTTTAAAAACAATCGGACATCAATGATACTGGAGTTATGAATATTCAGATTTTAAAGATATTGAATTTGATTCTTATATAATCCCAAGAAATGAATTACAATTATATAATATTCGCCTATTAGAAGTAGATAATCGAACCACATTACCAATAAATACTCTAACACGCATTTTAATTACATCTGAAGATGTAATTCATTCTTGAACTGTTCCTAGAATTGGGGTAAAAGCGGATGCTACTCCTGGGCGATTGAATCAAGCCACTTTCTGATTTAATCGTCCAGGAGTATTCTATGGACAATGTTCAGAAATTTGTGGAGCAAATCACAGATTTATGCCCATTGTAATTGAGAGATCTTCAACAAATGATTTCCTAAATTGAATTTTTAGTGTATCAGAATCATCAGATGACTGAAAGCAAGTAATGGTCTCTTAAACCAAATTATAGTAAAATAGCATTTACTTTTGATGATAATCAAATAAGAAGTTAGTTAAAAAAATAACATTAGTATGTCATACTAAAATCATTAATTATTAATACATCTTTATTCCTCAAATAATACCTATAAATTGATTATTTTTATTCTCTTTTTTTTCAATTATTTTAATTATATTTAATGTAATAAATTACTATTCATCTTTTAAAAAACACCCTTCAAATAAAATTAACAATTACTTTATAATAAAGTCCATTTTTTGAAAATGATAACTAATTTATTTTCAGTTTTTGACCCATCATCCAATATTATAAATATTTCCATTAACTGAATAAGAACTTTTATTGGAATTATATTAATTCCAACATCTATATGAATAATTCCTTCACGAAAGATAATTATATGAAATATAATTATTAATAAACTCCATGAAGAATTTAAAATCCTTATCGGAAAAAAAAAGATTAATAAAGGAGGTACATTTATTTTCATCTCAATTTTTACAATTATTATATATAATAATTTTATGGGCTTATTTCCATATATCTTTACTAGAACTAGTCATATAATCATAACATTAACACTTGCTTTACCTTTATGACTTAGATTCATATTATTTGGATGATTTAATTATACAAATCACATATTTGCACATTTAGTACCCCAAGGTACTCCTGGTCCATTAATACCTTTTATAGTATGTATTGAAACTATTAGCAATATAATCCGACCAGGAACCCTTGCAATTCGATTAGCAGCAAATATAATTGCAGGGCACCTCTTAATAACTCTTTTAGGTAACACAGGTAGAAATATAAGAATATCTATTATACCTGTATTAATTATTATCCAAATTTTACTACTTACACTTGAATCCGCAGTAGCTATTATTCAATCATATGTATTTGCAGTGTTAAGAACTTTATATTCTAGAGAAGTAAATTAATGTCAATAAATATAAATCACCCCTATCATTTAGTTACTTATAGTCCTTGGCCTATTGTAGCAGCTGCAAGAATTATAATTGGAATAATAGGATTCATTAAATTTTCATATGAATACAACGAAATATTAATATTTATAGGTATAATAATTTTAATTTTAACAATTATTCAATGATGACGAGATGTAGTACGAGAAAGAACTTATCAAGGAAGACATACAAAAGAAGTCATAATTGGATTACGATGAGGGATAATTCTATTCATTGTATCAGAAATTCTTTTCTTTGTTTCTTTTTTTTGAACATTTTATCACAGAAGACTATCCCCTAATATTGAATTAGGAGCCTCTTGACCTCCTATAGGAATTACCCCTTTTAATGCACTTCAAGTACCTTTACTAAATACAACAGTTCTTCTAGCTTCAGGAATTTCAATCACTTGAAGACATCACGGATTACTAGAAAATAATTATAACCAAGCAATACAAGGATTAATTTTTACTATTATATTAGGAATTTATTTTACAGCATTACAACTTTATGAATATTATGAAGCTCCTTTTACTATTGCAGACTCAGTATTTGGCTCAACATTTTTTGTAGCAACAGGATTTCATGGATTACATGTAATTATCGGAACAACATTTCTAGTAACATGTCTAATACGAATATTCCTTATACATTTTACAAACAATCATCATTTTGGATTTGAAGCAGCAGCTTGATATTGACATTTTGTAGATGTTGTTTGATTATTCTTATATGTCTCAATCTATTGATGAGGAAGATAAATTTATTTAGTATAAAAAGTATTTTTGATTTCCAATCAAATAGTCTAATAATTAGAATAAATAATTCAAACTATAGTATTAATAGCACTTATAATTTTAATAATCTCATTTATTGTAATAATATTAACTAATTTTTTATCAAAAAAAAATATTGAAGACCGAGAAAAAAGATCTCCTTTTGAATGTGGATTTGATCCTATAAGATCCTCACGATTACCTTTCTCACTACGATTTTTTTTAATTGCTATTATTTTTTTAATTTTTGATGTTGAAATTGCCCTTATTCTACCAATAACTATTATTTCACCTGATTCAAATATAATAATGTGAATATTCACAAGAATAATTTTTATTCTTATTCTTGTAATTGGATTATATCACGAATGAAATCAAGGATCTCTTGAATGAGCATCATAATTTAGGGTTATAGTTAAAAATAACATTTGATTTGCACTCATAAAGTATTGAATTATCAATTTACCTTAATATAAGTAAGAAACAAATTAATTGTAATCAGTTTCGACCTGATAAAAGATAATAAATAATATCCTTATTTACTTGATTGAAACCAAAAAGAGGTGTATCACTGTTAATGATATTATTGAATAATTTCCAATTAAGAAGATGTGTAAATCAAATAAAAGCTGCTAACTTTATATTTAAGTGGTTAAATTCCATTTACATCTTTATTTATATAGTTTAGTAAAACATTACATTTTCAGTGTAAAATCAAAAATTTATTTTTATAAATACTCAAAGGTATTCTACCTCCATAACAGCTTCAATGTTATACTCTAATATAAGATATTTGAATAACATAAATATATAATTAAAATTAAAATAACAAAAAAAAATATTATATATGATTTTAAATCATTTATTTGAAACAATTGATTTATATTTCTTAGTTTAACTAAAAAAGAATATAAATTTTGAGCTCCAAAATATTCACTTCATCCTATATCAATATATTTAATAGAGTTGAAACCTAAATTTAATGGAAAATTAATAACTCCTTTAGTAAAAATTAAAGGTATAAATCATATAAAACCTGAAAATTCAATTAATTTATAATATTTAAATATAGAAAAATAATAATTTAAACTATACTTAAATAAAACTCTCCCTAATCATAATCCAATTAATCTTACAAAAATAGGTATTATTTTTATATAAAAAGGTAAACAGATAAAATATGGAGTAATAAAAATTATTCAATTTAATAAACCACCCCCTAAAACAGCAAATAATATTAAACCAATTATTCCCCAAATTATTATTCAACTTTCCTCACTTAATTTAAATATAGGTATTATATTAAAATCCCCTCATAATACATAATAAAATAAACGAAAAGAATAACAAACAGTTAAACCTGTAGAAAAAAAAAATATAAAATATATAAATATATTTATATGACTTAATGAAACAATTTCCAAAATTAAATCTTTTGAATAAAACCCAGCTAAAAAAGGTATTCCACATAATGCAAAATTAGATACTATAAAACATGAAGAAGTTAAAGGTATAAATATAGATAAATTTCCTATATAACGAATATCTTGAAAATTCTTCACATTATGAATAACTATTCCTGCACATATAAATAATAAAGCTTTAAATAAAGCATGAGTTAATAAATGATAAAAAGCTAAATCAGAAAATCCTATTGATAAAATACTTATTATTAAACCTAATTGTCTAAGAGTTGACAAAGCAATAATTTTTTTTAAATCAAATTCAAAATTAGCTCCCAATCCCGATATAAATATAGTTAAAACAGAAATAATCAATAAAAATCTTAATAATCAATTAGGAAAAGCTTTTCTAAAACGAATTAATAAATAAACCCCAGCTGTTACTAAAGTTGAAGAATGAACTAAAGCTGAAACAGGGGTTGGTGCAGCTATAGCTGCAGGAAGTCAAGCCGAAAAAGGAATCTGAGCACTTTTAGTTATACCTGCCAAAACAACTAAGAAAGAAATTAGTATTATTTCATATTTATTTAACATACAATCCAAATAGAAAATATAATTTCATCTACCAAAATTTATTATTCAAGAAATTGCTATTAATAGTATTACATCCCCTACTCGATTTGATAAAGCTGTTAATATACCAGCATTATAAGACTTAACATTTTGATAATAAATTACTAAACAATAAGAAACTAAACCTAACCCGTCTCAACCTAATAAAATACTAATTAAATTAGGACTAATAATTAAAAATATTATTGACAATACAAAAATTAAAACTAAAAAAATAAAACGATTTAAAGTAATATCTCCTGCTATATAATCTTCTCTATATAAAATTACTAAAGAAGAAATTAATAAAACAAAACTTATAAATAATAAAGATATCCAATCAAATAATATAGTTATTACAATAGAAGAGGAATTTAAACTTATTATTTCCCACTCAATAAAATAAATTAAATCATTTATAATAAAATATAATCTTATTATAAATATTAATAATGATAAAAATATTAATAAAAAAAAGCTAATAAAACATAATGATAAAAATACCATAACTCAAAATAATATTTATATCTATGATACCACAAATCATAATTTTTAATTAAACTATTCAAGTCTAAAATCAAATCAATACAAAATCTCTTTTAAAAATTAAAATATTTAAAGGTAATCAATGCAATATTAACAATAAATATTCACGGCAATAACCACTTACATTACTATAAATTCCTGAAAAATAAATACCATGTTGTCTATAAGAGTATAAATATAAAGTGTATGCAGCTCTAAAAAAAGAAATTAATATTAAAAACAATATTGTTATTCACATTCAACCAATTATTCTATTAAATAAGCCAATCTCTCCTAATAAATTTAATGAAGGAGGAGCTGCTATATTGCAAGAAGATAATAAAAATCATCACAATGTTATTCTAGGTATTAAATTTATTAAACCTTTATTAATTAATAAACTCCGTCTACCTAAACGTTCATATCTAATATTTGCTAAACAAAATAAACCAGAAGAACAAAGACCATGAGCAATTATTAATAAAAAAGTTATATAAAATCCTCAATTATTTAGAGTTATTAAGCCCCCTACGGCTAATCCTATGTGAGCAACAGATGAATAAGCAATTAAAGCCTTAATATCTACTTGACGTAAACATATTAATCTAATTAGAAACCCACCAACTAATCTAATTGATAACCAAAAAATATTAATTAAAATTCCAATTCCTGTTAAATACTCAAATACACGCAATAATCCATATCCTCCTAATTTTAACAATACCCCTGCCAAAATTATTGAACCTGAAACTGGAGCTTCAACATGAGCTTTTGGTAATCATAAATGTACTAAATATATAGGTATTTTAACTAAAAATGCCAAAATCATTCTAAAATATAAATAAATTGTCATATAACCTCTTTTATATATAAGAGAAAAAACCAAATTATTTAGATTATCATATATATATATAAGACCTAATAATAAAGGTAAAGATGCAAATAAAGTGTATATAAGCAAATATATGCCTGCCTGTAAACGTTCAGGTTGGTACCCTCAACCAAAAATTAAAAATAAAGTTGGAATTAATCTACCTTCAAAAAAAATATAAAACAAAATTATATTTAAACTACAAAAAGTACAATATAATATAAATAACAATAATAAAATCATAACTATAAATAAATTATTATAAAATTTATAACGAATTACAGAATATCTAGCTAAAATTATTAAAACACAAATTCAAAATCTTAATATAACTAAACCAAAAGATAGATAATCATATCCAAAAACATAACTTAATCCTCTTCAGCAAAAAAAATTATTATTAATTAAATAAAAAAAAGAAACAAAGAAAAGTATATTTTGGATTAATCATCATATATTTTTTATAAAACACAAAGGGATTAAAAAAATAATATATAATATATATATTAACATTGTAATAACCCAAAAGAATTGAAATAATCATTTCCATGTGTACGAATTATAGAAACTAAAATAGATAAACCTAAAGCCCCCTCACAAACTGCAAAAGATATAAAAAATATAGTAATATATAATTCTCCACTTATTAATATAACATAATAATAAAGTAAAATAAATAAAATTAAAACAATAAATTCTAAACTTAATAAAGTTACTAACAGATGCTTACGTTTTGAACAAAAAATCCATAAACCACAAAAAAATATAAAAATAAATATTATTATCATTAATAATGATGTTTTAATAGTTTAAAATAAAACTTTGGTCTTGTAAACCAAGAATAGATTTATTCTTTAAAATTGATTTGTTAACCAAAATAAGTTAGTTATACTTTTAAAACCCCAGTTTATTCTGTTTTATTATAAAAATTGATTTGTTAAATCAAAATAAGTTAATTATACTTTTAAAACCTCAAAGGAAAGATTTCTTATCTTTAATCTCCAAAACTAATATTTTTTTTAAACTATCCTTTGATATTCTTTTATATTTACTAATAAGAATTAGATTAACCTTAAGAACAATCTTTATTTTTTTAGATCATCCTATATCTTTAGGTTTAATTCTCTTACTTCAGACAATTTTAATATGTTTAATTAGAGGTTATATTTCCATCAGATTTTGATTTTCATATATTCTCTTATTAATTTATCTTGGAGGTATATTAGTGTTATTTATATATGTAACAAGATTAGCTTCAAATGAAATATTTATTTATTCTAATAAGTTTATTACTATTATTATTATAATTCCACTATTATTTATCATTATATATTTTTCAAATATATATTATATTATAAATTCAAATGAAAGAAATGAAAATATTATAGAATTAACAATATATTATTCAAATAACTTTTTATTAAAAATATATAATAAACCTATCAATATAATTACAATTTTGATTGCTTCTTACTTATTTTTAACATTAATTGCAGTAGTAAAAATTATTCATATTTTCAAAGGACCTCTACGACAATTAAATAATTAATGAACAAACCTTTACGAAAAATACATCCATTAATTAAAATTTCTAATAATGCTCTTGTAGATTTACCTTCTCCCTCTAATATTTCATCCTGATGAAATTTTGGGTCACTTTTAGGTTTATGTTTAATTATCCAAATTATATCTGGATTATTCCTGGCTATGCACTATTCTGCCCATATTGATTTAGCTTTTTCAAGAATTATTCATATTTGTCGAGATGTAAATTATGGTTGACTTCTACGAACGTTACATGCTAATGGGGCTTCAATATTTTTTATTTGTATTTATTTACACATTGGGCGGGGTATATATTATGGATCCTATAAATTTTATTATACTTGAATGGTCGGGGTATTAATTCTTTTTTTAGTAATAGCAACAGCTTTTATAGGTTATGTTTTACCTTGAGGACAAATATCATTTTGAGGAGCAACAGTTATTACAAATTTATTATCTGCTGTACCTTACTTAGGAGTTGATTTAGTACAGTGAGTCTGAGGGGGATTTGCAGTGGATAATGCTACATTAAACCGGTTTTTCACATTTCATTTTTTATTACCATTTATTGTAAGTGCAACTGTAATAATTCATCTTTTATTCCTGCATCAAACAGGATCAAATAATCCTCTTGGTGTAAATAGAAATATTGATAAAATTCCATTTCATCCATATTTTACTTTTAAAGATATCTTAGGGTTTATTTTTCTAATTTATTTTATATCTATTTTATCATTAAAAGAACCTTATATTTTAGGAGATCCTGATAATTTTATTCCTGCAAATCCTTTAGTAACTCCAGTTCATATTCAACCAGAATGATATTTTTTATTTGCTTATGCTATTTTACGCTCCATTCCTAATAAATTAGGAGGAGTAATTGCTTTAATTATATCTATTGCCATTTTATTTTTTATACCTTTTATTAATTCAAATTCACAAGGACTACAATATTATCCTATAAATCAATTTATATTTTGAATTATAGTTATTATTGTTATTCTTTTAACATGAATTGGAGCTCGTCCTGTTGAAGAGCCTTATATTTTAACAGGTCAAATTTTAACAATTATATACTTTATATATTATGTATTGAACCCTATAATTATTAAAATTTGAGATAAAATTTTATATTCATAAATCAGTTATAAACTTTATAGATAAGATTATGTCTTGAAATCATAATAAAAGGGTTAAATTCCCTTATTAGCTTTACTATTACTCAATTAAACCTTTAAAAAAAAATCTTTAGACCTAAAAAGAAAAATAAAAAATTTAATGATAAAGGTAAAAAACTCTTTCAAGCCAAATATATTAATTTATCATATCGATATCGAGGTAAAGTACCTCGAACTCAAATAAATAAATATGAAATAAAAATTAATTTTAGATAAAAAATTAATGAATTAAGATTAGAACCCAAAAAAAGAATACTTATTAATATACTTATAAATAAAATTCTTGTATATTCACTTAAGAAAATAAGAGCAAATCCACCACTTCTATATTCTACATTAAATCCAGATACCAACTCAGATTCTCCTTCAGCAAAATCAAAAGGTCTACGATTTGTCTCAGCTAAACAAGAAACAAATCAAATATTACATAAAGGAAAACAAAAAAATAAAAATCAAACACTAATTTGATAATAATAAAAATCTATTAGAGAATAACTCCCAACTAAAAAAACAAAAGATAGTAAAATTAAAGCTAAACTAACTTCATAGGAAATAGTTTGAGCAACAGCACGTAAGCCCCCTAATAAAGCATAATTAGAATTTGAAGATCATCCAGCTAACATAACAGTATAAACTCCTATTCTTGTACACACTAAAAAAAAAAATAAACCTAAGTTAAAGGTATAAAATCCACTTATATAAGGCATTAATATTCATAAAATTAAAGATAAAAATAAAGAAAATACAGGACAAATATAATATAATAAATAATTAGATGCTAAAGGATTAATGTGTTCCTTGCAAAAAAGTTTAATAGCATCTCTAAAAGGCTGAAGAACCCCTATAAACCCTACTTTATTAGGACCTTTACGAAGATGAATATAACCTAAAACTTTACGTTCTAATAAGGTAAAAAAAGCGACTCCAATCATAACAAAAATAATCAAAATTAATCTTACCAAAATTAATATAAATAATTCCATAAACATTCTACTATATATGATTATTAATCATATCTACAGATTCTAAATCTGTTACACTTCACTTCTGTCAAAATAGTATATTAATAACATTCATAATAATAAAATTATTTCAAATCTTTGGTCCTCTCGTACTAAAGGATTTTATTATATTAAAGATAGAAACCAACCTGGCTCACGCCGGTTTAAACTCAGATCATGTAAGAATTTAAAGGTCGAACAGACCTAATAATAGAACATCTGCATCCAATATTAATCTTAATCCAACATCGAGGTCACAATCTTTTTTTTCGATATGAACTCTTAAAAAAAATTATGCTGTTATCCCTAAGGTAATTTAATCTTATAATCATTAAATATGGATCAATAAACTATTAAATTCATCAATTTTAAAGAAGAGTTCTATTTATCTTCTAATCACCCCAATTAAATAAATTTCATAATAATCAAAAATTAAAAATTAACTCAATTAAAATTATAACTATTAAACTCTATAGGGTCTTCTCGTCCCTTAATTATATTTAAGTATTTTTACTTAAAATCTAAATTCAATTTTGATTAATATAAGACAAAACTTACCTCGTCCAACCATTCATACCAGCCTTTAATTAAAAGACTAATGATTATGCTACCTTTGCACAGTCAAAATACTGCGGCCCTTCAAAAATAATTCAGTGGGCAGGTTAGATTTCTTATATTAATCAAGAAACCATGTTTTTAATAAACAGGCGAGCAAATTTTTTGTCTAATTCCTTATACTAATCAATCAAAAGTAATAATAAAAATTTACTAATTAAATCATATTTACTAAAAATTTAAAATTATAGATAATATTTTAATATAAAATTTAAATAAATAAAAATCTAAAAAAAAAAGAATTAAATTTTAACATCCTTTAAATAGTAACAAATTATAAATTCATAAAATCCTCAAATAAATAATAATTATAATAATTTTTTAAAGAGATTATCCCCATTAAAATTAATATTTATAAATATTTTTACATATAAGTATAAAGTAAATATAAATATCTGAATTAAATTCATTTATTAAAAAACTAGATATCCTTAAAAACGAATAACGTTTCATTACCAATTAAACATTTTTAATATTTATGAAATAATAATTAATATGTTTAATTAACTCTTTTAAATTCGAGAAAAAAAATTAAATAATTTATTTTAATATACTTTGATACACAAGATACATTAATTAAAAACAACTTTTAATAATCATAATAATTAAATATAAGTTCTTTCACAATACTAATATACTATAGTAAAATCTATCAAATTAATTAACTATACAATGACAAATTTTTATTTAAATTAAATATTTAATTAAAATAATATAAAACAATTCTATTAATATCAAATTATATCGGATTGCACGATAAATTATTTCAGTGTAAATGAAAATCTTAACTTTAAGATTAATTTGATCATTCTAGGTACATCTTCCGATACACCTACTTTGTTACGACTTATCTCATCTTAATAACGAGAGTGACGGGCGATGTGTACATATTATAGAACTTTAAATCATTTTAATAATCTTTAAAAAATTACAATTAAATCCACCTTCAAATTATATTTCAATAAAAATTCATATAAATAAAATTTATTGTAATCCATTATTCAACTTATATATTACTGCACCTTGACTTGAAATATTAAATTATCCTATTTTAAGAAAATATTACCTAAAAGTATTTTCAAAAACAGCGGTATACAAGAAATTTTATAAGTAAGGTTCAACGTGGTCTATCGATTATATAACAGATTCCTCTAAATAGATTATAATACCGCCAAATTCTTTAAGTTTTAAGATCATAACTATTATTACTCAGGTTTAAATTTTACATTTAAAATAATAGGGTATCTAATCCTAGTTTATAAATTAAATCTTATAATAATCTCACTAAATCCATAAACTAACTCTTAAATATTATAAATATTTCACCCTAAAATATTTAAATTTATATATAAAAATATGATAATTACTTAAAAACCAATAATATTTATTTGAATTTACTGTATAACCGCGGATGCTGGCACAGTTTTTACCAAACTAATAACATTTACCAAATCTAAATTAACTTAATATTAATAAAATCATCCACTGCAAATTGAATTTAATTTTCATTAAGAAATATAAAAAACAAAAATTTACATATAGATTTATGTTAAAATAAATAATTCAAGCAAGAATCAAACTTAATTATAATTGATGACTAAACCGGTTTAATGTATATAGAAGTGGTGGATTTGCTCTTATTTAAAAAATTTCAACTTTATGACTAAACCGGTTTAATGTATATAGAAGTGGTGGATTTGCTCTTATTTAGAAAATTAAGTAAACGAAAAAAAGATCTTTCCTTGAAAAAAAGAATTTTTTTTGCCCAAAATTCAATTTCAAGAGTTTTTTAAACAATTGGTTCAACATTAATATACTATACTAATTACACAGATTCCATTTTTTTTAATTTATAATGGAATCTGTGTAATTAGTATATTATAATATAATAAATAATTTAATATTATATCTACAACTTAACTCATTAATTCTCCTCTCGGGAAGACACTACTTATATGTTTTAATATTAAAACCCCCTTTTTTTTCTCTCAATATAGGTTGTTAAACTATATATAAATAAACCTGTTAATTAATACGTATAATATAAAATAAATCTTTTTTATAGGACCTTATAAATATAAAAGGATAGAATTAATAGTATGATCTTATTATACTAGCCCAAAAACCGGATACTTAAATTGGCAAAAAAAAGAAATACATCCTAAATTCTCGCTCACATCCCAATATTTATAAAAATTCATTAAATGAAAATGAAGTTTTTTCGAAAAATTTTGGAAG